CGCGGGTTTTTGTCGGTAAAGATAAAAAAAATGTATTTAAAGTAGGGTTTTCTGGAACGTATTAATAAGCTAGACCCATACTTCGAGTTGTTTCATGCCATAAATAAACTCGAACACTCAAGAAATCCGTTGGACAGGCGGATTCACATCTCTTACAACCGACACAGTCCTCTGTTCTTGGAGCGGAAGCAATTTGCTTAGCCTTACATCCGTCCCAAGGTATCATTTCTAATACATCTGTTGGGCAGGCTCGCACACATTGAGTGCACCCTATACACGTATCATAAATCTTTACTGAATGTGACATTGGATCTATAAATTTTTAAATGTCAGAAATTTTCGATCTAGTAAACTTGTAAATGAATCATATATTTAGACACCAGATGAATCAATAATTTATCAGAATTTTTATAATCAATCTAATTCTGGATCGACCCGTGTGATAGAACCAAGATACTTTGATTTCTTACATTGATTTTTTACATTTTCGAAAACATGTATTATACGTAATGTATGGTCATGGTAATTATAATTTATGAATATTAGAATTTATATGATTATTAATACTACTTATTCAACAAATTTGATTGATTGATACGAGTTGATTTTCTGTTACGATAAATTGACGAAACAATAGCCGGACCAATAGCTGCTTCAGCGGCTGCAATAGCTATAACAAAAATTGAGAAAATATTTCCTTTTAATTGGCGACTATCAAAAAAATCAGAAAATGTTACGAAATTTATATTAACCGCATTCAATATAAGTTCAAGACACATAAGGGCTCTAACCATATTTCGACTCGTGATCAATCCATAGATACCGATAGAAAATAAGTAGGCACTCAAAACAAGTACATGCTCGAGCATCATTGACCAACTCCTTATCAATTTCGATTCATTTCAATATGAACTGAACAACAATTAAACAGATTCAATTGACTAGAATAAAAAAAAGTACGGAACAAAGGAATATATTCTATTGGTAATAGAATAGATTGAATAAAATAATTTATATTTTAGACATAAAGAACCTTTAATTGAAGGGAAATAAATGTAATAAAACAGAACACAGTTTTATTTGGATTGCTGTTGCCAATTCTATAGATTTATTACTGTCGCGCCACGGCAATTGCACCTATCAAAGCGGCTAAAAGAATTATCGAAACGAATTCAAACGGAAGAAAAAAATCCGTTGATAAATGAATTCCAATTTGTTGACTATTACTTATCAAATCTTGTTCTATAATCTGGTTTGATCTTGTAGTCCAAATAATCCCGTACCATGACGTATCTGTAATAGTAATCATGAGTAAAACAAAAATACTTGTACAAACTGGCAAAGTAACCCCATCCCCAACGGTCCAAAGATTCAAATCTTTGTAATATTCTGAACCATTCATAAACATCACAGCAAATACGATTAAAACATTTATAGCTCCCACGTAAATAAGAAGTTGTGCAGCAGCTACAAAATAGGAGTTTAATAGAATATAGAATAAGGATATACAAACAAGAACCAGTCCCAATGAAAAGGCAGAATAAATGGGGTTGGTAAATAATACCACTCCCATACCTCCTAGTATAAGAACCGATCCCAGAAAGACTAAAAGAAAATCATGTATTGGTCCGGGCAAATCCATTATATGTAAAATAAGAGATAAATAAATCGAAATGTTTTTCATGACCTTATTGAAATCCGAACAGAAAAAAAATTATAATTTTTGAGCAATTCCTAATTAAATCCTAAGGGATATGAATAAATGTAAGTACAATTATTGGACTAATTTAATTCGTTATCTGAAAGAGTAGTTCTCATTTGAAACTATATATGTAAAAATAATTACAGATATATTAATTAATGGATTAATTAATGGATTTTCAATCCAAATTAAGACGTGATTCTTAACCAACTAATCAATAGTTGGGATTTTTAGTTATTGACCAAACAAAACGAAAGAAACCCGATTCCTTTAGATTAGATCAAAAAAAAAAAAAAATGAACCTTAGTATTATTTATTAGTAAAGTAATAGTCTTAGTAAAGTAATTATAAATTATTCTTTAATCAAGAGATTTACTTATTTTTTTTTTTTTTTGAGGCGAATTAAAAATTGTTCGAATTGTATAATCGTCAATTACTGACATTGGTAAACGACCCAAAGCAATTTGATTATAATTCAATTCGTGACGATCATAAGTAGAAAGTTCATATTCTTCAGTCATTGATAAACAATTTGTTGGACAATACTCAACGCAATTACCACAAAATATACAGACTCCGAAATCAATACTGTAATTAAGCAACCGTTTCTTGCGAATATCAGTTTCCAATTTCCAATCAACAACGGGTAGATCTATAGGACATACACGAACACATACTTCACAAGCAATACATTTATCAAATTCAAAATGGATTCGACCGCGGAAACGCTCCGCGGTGATTAATTTTTCATAAGGATATTGAATAGTTACAGGTAAACGATTTGCGTGAGATAAAGTAATCATGAAACTTTGACCAATGTACCTTGCAGCTCGTACTGTTTGTTGACCATAATTCATGAACCCAGTTACCATAGAGAACATATCATTAATATATATTATGAATAATTTTATGTTTGTTTATTTCTCTTGTTTGAGACAAGTTGTAAATTTACCTTACAGCGAAAAGAGTTGGGAAGAAGTTGTTAATAATAGATTACCGAGAGAAATAGGTAAAAGAAATTTCCATCCAAGATTCAATAGTTGGTCCATTCTTAGCCTCGGTAAAGTCCATCTTGTTGTGATAGGAATGAACAAGAACAAATAAGTTTTAGCTAATGTAATAAAGATACCAATTGTCGCTCCAAAAACTCCACATGTTTTATTTATTTCAAAAAGCTCAGAAACATATATGTCCGGAATAGAGATATTCCAACCTCCCAAGTAAAGAACTGTTACAAATAATGAAGAAACTAATAGGTTTAGATAGGAAGCAACATAAAATAAACCAAATTTTATACCCGAGTATTCGGTTTGATAACCTGCTACTAATTCTTCTTCTGCTTCGGGTAAATCAAAAGGTAATCTCTCACATTCTGCTAGGGAAGAAATGATAAAAATGATAAACCCTATAGGCTGACGCCACAAATTCCATCCCCAAAAACCGTATTTTGATTGCGCCTCAACTATATCAATTGTACTTGAACTGTTAGATAATTATAGTCGGTGATACCATTACTGTTATCATCGCTATTACAGAACCGTACATGAGATTTTCACCTCATACGGCTCCTTAAAGGCCAGAAATAAATCTAAGGATCGCGTCAGTATTATTTTATCTTGGTACGTTTGTAGGATGTATAAAGTCAAAATCTATTGGACGGTCCTAAATTAGACCAATTGAATTCTGTCTGTTATAATTATTTAATAATAAATAAAAAAGTACTTCTGAATCGATCTCACCCTTTCTTTAACTTTAATAATTTCAATAAGAATTAAAATTCTTCTTTGTTGAGTAATAACTTAATTCTTCAATAAAATACTTCTTGTAGAAATATCAATAACCCGTTTATTTCACGTACGAAAAAAATTCTATAATTAATTCATGAATTATGACACAAATTCTATATCTATTAATATGTATCTGGGAAATAAAAAAGGTATCTTTTTTTTTTTTATTGGAATTGGATTTCTTTCTCTTTTTTTCGTTCCTATGCTTCTTTCTATTTCTGAGAAAAAGGGGGCTTACAAAATAAAGTAAAGGATTATTTCGTTCCCAATAGTTATTTATTTAATCGGTGGATAGGAGCATACTCTGGATTGGAATCGTGTCGTGGGGAGTATTGCCTGATCATTTCTACCAACTTAAAGCCCCAATGAGTATTCTTTGTTTGTATATTATGTAAAAATGTCCTTTTGGAGAATTTACATAATCTCTATTACTAATCCTTTACATATCTTGGTGTTTCTAACCACCCACTCGTTTTTGTTCAACCCCCCCCCTGTGGTAATACATACAAATGATAGTGAAAACTCAATACGGTTGATCTTTTGAGCCCGCTTCAAGTCAGGATGACTAATCAACCAATCTTGGGGGAAACGGTCGCTTCTGTTTATGTTTATTTCCGCTTAACTCTCTAACTCTTATACATAGAAAATGAGACTCAATCTTTTTACTGCGAATTTATATATAAGCTGTTTTCTTTCACTCATATAACTATTTGATTTAGTTCATCAACCCGAATAATGAATAAAAAAAATGAAGATATCTACTTAATTCATTCCAACCCTTTCTTTGATTTGAAAGGAAGGAATAAAGAAAAGTTTATGTCTATGTATCAACGAATCGCACGTAGAGATATTGATAACACACATAAAGTTAATGGTATTTCATAACTAATCGATTGAGCAGCAGCTCGTAGACCACCTAAAAAGGAATATTTATTATTTGACCCGTATCCTGACATAAGAAGTCCAATTGGAGCAATACTAGAAATGGCAATCCATAAAAAAACACCGATATTGAGATCCGCTAAAACAAGGTGATAGCCAAAAGGAGCTACTGAATAGCTTACTAAAATTGATATGACTGCTATGGATGGCCCGATACTGAATAAACGGGTATCCCCCCTAGATGGAAGAAGATTTTCTTTGAAAACTAGTTTTGCCCCATCTGCTAGAGCTTGAAGAATTCCAAAAGGGCCGGCGTATTCAGGTCCAATACGTTGTTGTATCCCTGCGGATATTTCTCTTTCTAACCATACAATTACCAGTACGCCTATTGTGATTCCCAATACAAGAGTCAAAATAGGAATAAGCACCCATATAATTCCATAAACCTCTTTTAAAAACTCTAATCTAGAAAAAGAATCAATATCTTGTACTTCTGGTGTATCAATTATCATTTCAACGATCAACTTCTCCCATAATGATATCTATACTACCTAGTATCGTCATAATATCAGCCAATTTCATTCTTTTAACTAACTGAGGAAGAATTTGCAAATTGATAAAACCCGGGGGGCGGATTTTCCATCTCCAAGGAAAACCACTCTGATCCCCTATCAGAAAAATTCCCAGCTCTCCCTTTGGGGCTTCGACTCTCACATAAAGTTCTTGTTTCGGCAATTCAAATGTAGGAGAAGGCTTTTTACTAATAAATCTATATTCAAAATCATTCCATTCCGGATTCCTTTCTCTATCAAAGTATCGTATTTCTAAATTCTCATAGGGTCCCCCTGGAATTCCTTCCAGAGCCTGTTGAATAATTTTTATAGATTCTATCATTTCACCAATTCGGACTAGATAACGAGCCAATGAATCTCCTTCTTTTTGCCACTGTATCTCCCAATCAAATTCGTCGTAACATTCATAATGATCAACTTTACGAAGATCCCATTGTATTCCGGAAGCTCGCAGCATTGGTCCCGATAAACCCCAATTTATTACTTCCTCTCTACCAATAATGCCTACTCCCTCGACTCGTTCTAAAAAAATAGGATTTCGTGTAATAAGTTTTTGATATTCAGCAACTCTTGTTAAAAAATAATCGCAGAAATCCAAACATTTATCTATCCAACCATGAGGTAGATCGGCCGCTACTCCTCCGATACGAAAATAATTATGCATCATTCTCATACCGGTGGCAGCTTCGAATAGATCATATACTAATTCTCTTTCTCTGAAAATATAGAAAAAGGGAGTTTGTGCACCAATATCCGCCATAAAAGGACCAAGCCATAACAGATGAGAAGCTATACGACTCAACTCCAACATAATTATTCTGATATAGCTAGCTCTTTTAGGTACTTGAATATTTCCCAACTGTTCCGGTCCATTTACAGTTATTGCTTCTGTGAACATAGTAGCTAAATAATCCCAACGTGTTACATAAGGCAAATATTGTATAATTGTTCGGTTTTCCGCAATTTTTTCCATCCCTCGGTGTAAATAACCCAATATTGGTTCACAATCAATAACATCTTCACCATCTAGAGTAATGATGAGTCTAAGAACACCATGCATTGATGGGTGGTGGGGGCCCATATTGACTATCATGAGGTCTTTTCTTGTAGCTGGTATATTCATCGGTTTTTCCTCGATTCATTCTTTCATGAATTGCTGAAAACGAAAAAAAGTTCATTAAAATTCAAGATCTAATAAATCAAATAATTTAAAATGCCTCTTCAAATTAACGGGTTTTTGACTCCCGAATATCCAACCGATTAATTAATTCTTTATAACATATTCTATTTTTTTTTGACAAATAAGACAGCAGTCGTTGGCGTTTTCCCAGAATTTTACGTAAACCTCTCTGAGATAAATAGTCTTTTTTGTGTAATTCTAAATGTGAAGTAAGTCTTCGTATCCTATTGGTGAAACTAACTATTTGAAATTCAGTGGATCCTCTGTTTTCGTCTTTTTCTTCTTGTGAAATAACTGAGATGAATGGATTTTTTACCATAAAATGAAATCTTCTCGCCCCCCTCTTTTTATTTTAAGAAATTTTTATTGATAGATATCTTTATTGATCAGTAATAATAATGCCTCTCATTTTTATTTTGTATATACAAAAATATTAATTTTGTTATTAATTTATAATTTTTTTTAATAAAATTAAATTTTTATTTATTTGGATTTGAAAAGGGTATACATAAAGGATGGTTGTTTTCTGCACTCACAAAAGATAAAAATTTAGACCTAAAATAATAATATTTTGTTGATTCATTTCTAGATCAAATTGATATGTCATTGAATTAGTATCGTGTATCAGAATGGAACGATGGAATGTAAGACAATGCGTGTGTGCATCTCTTTGTCGTCATAGATCAGATATAGTATGGGAAATATAGCAAAAATGTACTATTAATGCATTTTAAATCGCGGATACATATGTACCCTTACCATACTGAAACGACTGCCATTATTGGTATTAAACCAATAACGATTCATACAAGCCAAATCTTCTAATCGATAATTGGGCCAAAGAAATAACTTAAATTTAATAAGTTTTTTTTTATAGTTTTTGCTTTTATCCAAAACTTGACTGTTTACCTTATTCCCATTACAAAATGCTGCATTTCTATGTCTATTCTCAGAATTGAAACAAATTAGAATTCTCAATTCTCTACGACGTCTAGGTGATAAAATATTTTCAGGAACAAACAAATCATAATGATTTTTATCTCTATTTCCAGTCATCTTTTGATGTTTTGTAATGGCTTCATCAGAATTCTTATCGGCATGTTTTTTTTCTCGGTATCTTTGATTAATTTGGTGTTTGCTTTTATGAACTAATGAAATACCGATGGTTTGATAGATAATAAATTTTCCATCATTTTTTATAGATAGACGAATTGGTTCAATAATCAAAATTCCCCTTTTAATCAATTCTGTAAGAGTTAAATCTTTCTGAATCATCAGAATATCCGGACTCATTTCGCCTCTTTGAATAGAGGATATAGTAATTTCTCTTGGATTTATCAGTCTAAGCAGGAGACAATATACTTTGATGTTATTGCTTATTTTTTTATTTAAAGAATCATCCCATCTCAATTGAAAATGCAAATACCTTTTTAGGAAGAAATCAAACTCCGCTTTTGTATTGATCTTGTATTGCTTTTTATTTCTATTTTTTTTCATGTACGATCCCGTATAATCTTCTTCAACATCTTTTTCTTGGTTTGAAAGAGCTGATTTAAAATCTGCTTGGACCGCGTATTCTTTTTCCCCTTGATTTCGGTTTTCTAATTCAAAAGATTTTTTTGAATTCTCCGATATTGATATAAAAGGATCCCTTTTTTTATTTCCGGCGATGCTTTTGTTTTTACTATCATTTTCATTTATATTAGAATTTAAAACTAGTAATTTAATTGGTATAACCCACGGTTTAATTTTATACGTATTATAAAGTATCCCCAATTCTGGGAAGAACCAAAATTCCATATTTGATATGGGACAACTTAGTATTTCTTCATTCATCCCCATCCAATCAAAAAGGGTTTTTTGATTGGATAGGTTGATTTCTTGATCTTGCTGAATCGTGAGATAAAAAAGACCCCTCTTATTGATTTTATCAATTATTTGATACTTATTAACCCTAGTCTTAGTATATTTATTACTGTTAGTGTCAGTATCAATATCGAGCCAGGCGTCAATATCGACCTTATTTTTAAGACAAAAATGGAAAATTCTCCAATCAAAATATTTTCTATCCGGATTTATCTCCATATCTCTAATATCATCTTCTACTAGATAAGGGATAATAGGAATACCTTCCGGCATATTAAATGATTTTTGTGTATGTGTGTTGTAATTATAAAAAATATCTTGGTTATTTTTTACTTGTAATGGTGATCCATAAATATAAGAGTCCTTCTTATCTTCATAATTAATAGATTTATATGCTAAAATATCATATCTATATTGTTTTTTAAAATTATCTTTTTGATTCAGTAATGAATCTGTTTCGAAATTTTTTTCGTAGTTAATTAATCGATCCTTTTCATATAAATCACATAAATCTTTATTTTGAGCCATACAGTGTTGATTGAATATATTTCGCCATTTTTGTGGTACTAATCTAGACCATTTAATATGAGATACATCACATTGATACTGACTCCTTAACCAATTTGTCCATTGATTCATTCCATAATTGCGAAGATTCTTATGTCTTAATTCGGAATGAAATAGTTCTTGTGTTACAACAAAAAAATCCTTTATTTCATTCTTAAGAAAAAGGGACATTCCGTTATATTGAAATACAGATTTTAACTTATATAAGTTAATAAGTTGAGTTTGTGATAATTTATAAAATACATATGCTTGTGAAAAGTAAGATAAGTCGCAAAAAGTCTTTGAATTCTTGTTACTAATATTAGTAAGTGACTTTTTTATAGTCGAAATAAAGGGAATTACACTTTGATTTGTTTTATCAATTCTTTCGTGATTTGCTTCATTATCGTTAATGTATTTATTAATAATTTTTTTTGTTGATTCAAGAAAAAGTTGTGTATTGATGCTAGGAATATTAATGATACATAGAAAGATATCTATGTATATCCTTTCAATGAAATATTTTATAAAATAATGTGACTTACGGATTAATCTAACATTTTGTCCTTTTAATATCTGCCAAATATTTTTTTGTGATTCTGATCCTTTATTATCATAACTTATTTTGTTAGAACTAAAATTTATATCTGGAGTTCCTTTTTTATTTTCTTTTGTAATTTTTTCTATTTGATTTATTATTGTATTTGTTCTATCAGTTAGATCTTGCATTTTTTTTTCTGTTAATGAATAATTTGTCCAACCCTGAGATATAATTTGAATCGACGATTCATGAATCATCCCATTACCAATTATCGAATCTTTTTTCGTTTCACTCAATTCATATACTTCTATTTCTCTCAATCCAAATCCAAATAATATAATTGGGTTTATTTTTGAGAGTTCTTTTATTATTTCTTTTATAAACAGAATGCTTTTAATGATCCATTTTTTTGTTTCTTTTGAGACATTTAGAAACAACTTTTTTTGTTCTTTTAAAATTCTTAGAATTATAAAACATTTCTTTTTCAATTTTTTTAATTTTTTTTTTAGTTCTTTAAAAATGGGTTCAAAAAATGAAAGTTTTTTTCTGGGAGAACCAAAAGGTAGTTCAGTTTCCATTCCAAAAACTGTTAAAAAGCAAAAATCATTTTTTTGATCCTTCTTTTTCATTGGATCATTATAAGGGGCTTGTAGTTTAGATCTGTGCCAAGGTTTAAGACTAAAAGGAAATAGGATCTTGATCTGAATACCGTCTGTTAACCAGTTTTTTGGAAATTCTTTTTCTGATAATTGAACGCCATTATAGGTACATTTAATATGCATTTCTCTATTCCAATCCTTTAAATCCTCAGACCATTCAGGAAATTGAAATAATAGTATACGGACTATATTTTTAGCTATTATCAATGAAGGTAATATAATATATTTTCTAAGAATTGATTGGGTTACTAACAAAAAACCTCTT